GGGAGAGGGGCACTTGTTCCTAATCATGTTCTGAATCTTCCCGGTTTTCGGTTGTAATGGGAAAGTCCTTTCTTGGGCCTTGGAATATTGTAAGTAGAGTAAGAGGTCCCCCAGGTCTAATACAGAAAAGCACCCTTCTAAGGAAACAAGGTTTAAAGCCTTTCCAAAAGGAAGATAGCGGAAGGCGTTGGTAATGAGACCAATGTGGAGACCTTTCCTCATGAGGAAAATAAAAAGGGGCAAGGCGAAAAGATCCCAGTAAAGAATTCAGTTAAGGCTGAGGTAAAGTCAATGTCAAGTGCAAGCTAGAGTGTAAAAGCTCTTAAAAAAAGACATTTACCATAAGGCAATGGCGAGAGATGATGGGACTAATGCTGTTCCAAAGGTTGCAGCCCCTACCCCTCAGGCTAAAGCTAAGGTGACACCTAGAAAGAATCAAAAGACCTAGCCTTCGGCCCCTCTCCCTGGCAAGCAATTCCTTCGTTGTGAGTCTATTTATAGCGCGCCACACGTGCTTTGAGACGCTTTCCTGTGGCTAAGTGCTAGCGTTGACAAGAGATGAGCTAAAGAGGTGGCCGGGATAAGCAGGCACGAACTTCCGTATAGCGCCCTAGTTTTTTAGTACAAGCAGCTAAGGAGGTACGACTTGCGCCAAACTTGTGAAAGAATACTTGCTGCGCACCTGCTGAACAAGGCTCCTTTCAAGTCAAACGGAGATTACCAGTTCCGGAGGGGCCAACCATTGTACTTCTAGGGGAGGGTCTAACATAGCGGAAGGCCACGGCTTTTGTGAGTGTTCAGCACAATACGGTACGGTATGCCACCAGCATAAATGGGGCGCACAAGAGCCACTGGCACGAGAAAGATTTAATGCCAGCCTGGAAGTGATTCGCTAAGTCGGGTTTTCCAGCGGCCGCCTATTGTAGAATCGTCGATAACCTGGCTGCCACTATCATGTGTGTAAAGACTTACTGTATAGGCATACCGGAAACCATTTGGCAAGTCAAGGGACCCTGAAATCCGCTCCTTAGCTATAACGTTCCAGAGTCATGCAGAACAGACACTAACCGTCCTCCAATTACTATTAATTAATTGGACCTTCAAGGAATTATTATCGCTTAGCGCTTGTGCTAAGGAACGAGCAGAGTACAAAAACGAAAGGTTCGAGTAACCCTCCGAGCTAGGGATATAAAAAAGGCCGTAGCAAGGAGACTTTAACAGACCAGTTAAAGTAAAGCCTCCACTTTCATAGAAGAGCGTCAGTAGGACAAAACTAAAATCCCAAAACTAGCTTTCCCGGACAATGTATATTGTGAAATGGTGGCGCTATAACAAATCCAGAGTACCTTAACTTGTGGTTGCCGCACAAAGCTGGTCACCTTAACCAGTCATACCCATTTATGGAGATTCAGGATCTGAAGAGCTCAAATTAAAGCCATGAAACAAGTAGCTACTCCTACAACAATTGGGAGCTTCTTTTAAGCCAGCCCACAATAGAATAATTCCACCTCGACTCCCCTCTACCAGAGAATCCATGAATTCCGGGCACCTGCAGTAGCTGCAGGGATGGGAAAGACAAATAACCAGTCAACTAACTATATATGCCTTAAAGCCTGCCCTCCTCTCATCTTCCTTACCCTAACAAGTAAGCAAGTAAACTACCTTAGAATTAACGAGATCTAGAGTCTTGGATGAATCCTCTTGAAACGGGTCGATCAACCCTAGAAGACTCGATGGCTTAGCAGCCCAGTGAATAACCTGATTCAGAGAGATAACCCGGTCTTTAGACACTCGCCCTATTTCTAAGGATAGATAGACAAGGTTGGGGAGTACCAGATGCGGAAGCAGTTCCAGTCCCAGCTGCTGAGGTGGCGTAGTGACAGGTGGGAGCAATAACAACAGAAGCTGCGGAAGATCCCGCAGTAGTATATTCGGTTGTTTGCGGTGGAATAGATTCAAGCGTCCGGGCCAGTAGATCCAGAGCAAATAGGCGTTGACTTAGTTTCTTTTGCAGTTGATTCTAATCCCGATGTTGATCCGACGCAACTTACCGGTGATAGTCGCAGCACCAAGAGCTTTCAAGGGAGGCAGACATGTATAGAAGCTGATAGTGGCATACCTTCTGGATCGGGGGTCCCACCCGGTAAACACCATACAGGCAAAATACCTGCGGGGGGAGGAGGCCCTTCTCACTCAAGCTCAAGCATTTACTTTTCTAGTTAGAGACCAACGTCTTGGGGCTAACGTGGGATCCGCTCAAGGACCTACTTGGTTTAGGTAAATATCTCATGCGTTCCCCGACTGGAGAAGGTCATTTTTGGAGGATAAACTGTGCGCTTTTCAGGTCGGAAGAACGGGTTTAAAAAATATATATATATTAGCTTGATTTTTATGCAAAAAGGACAAAACGGGATTGGATTTCCACTCATAAGGAAGGAAGGTTAGATACCTTTGACAGGGTTGTATTTTTGGTTGAAATGGGATGGTGTTCAAACTCCCGAAATGCAGTCTAGACAGCGGGCCCTTCCCTTTCCGACTGGACTGACTCGGGGAAGGGTCAATCTCCTCCGGAGCATGCTGCACAGCCACTCATTCGTCCTGACTAAATAGTAGAATCTATCTCTCAGCGATTCTTTTCTCCGCTAATCACCCCCGCCCGATCGATTTTGTAAGATCGGCTAATTCAAAAGGGTTAATCTGGTCCGAAGTTGTCGGAACGACTCGTTTGCTTTATCGAACAAAGCTTGATTAGGGTAGGGGTCTTGGTTGGCCCCCTATTTTCAACCATTACAGCTGGCGTCGACCAGCTTTGCGATACGGACGGACACGAAGAAGAACGCAGGCAGCGGAAATGCAAAAGAGAAGAGCAAAGATTCCCGACCCAGAGCATGTTATTGACTCAACCACAAATCTGTTGAATGAAGGTAGCTTGCTTACTCTCAGCCACTAGTTAGAAGGAAATCCCTTGACTTCGCTTATGCCCTTATGGCCCTTATGCAGTACAGAAAGCAAGTGAGGCGGGCTAAGATTCCATTCGAAGTAAGGTAACAGGATTCGATGTTGCACCATCTTCAACTCTTCTCTGGATCCGGAGTTTTTCGAGAAAAGGTCCCATCCTTCAATATCATGATTGGGTCGACCAGGCCAGATCATGAGTGAAATATCATGATCGAGTCGACCAGGCCAGATCATGAGTGAATAGAAAATCGAAAACGTACATAGCTGTTCCAGCCGAAATACTTGGAATAATTCTACCACTTCTACTAGGAGTAGCCTTTTTAGTGCTAGCTGAACGTAAAGTAATGGCTTTTGTGCAACGTCGAAAGGGTCCTGATGTAGTGGGATCGTTCGGATTGTTACAACCTCTAGCAGATGGTTTGAAATTGATTCTAAAAGAACCTATTTCACCAAGTAGTGCTAATTTCTCCCTTTTTAGAATGGCTCCAGTGACTACATTTATGTTAAGTCTGGTTGCTCGGGCCGTTGTACCTTTTGATTATGGTATGGTATTGTCAGATTCGAACATAGGGCTACTTTATTTGTTTGCCATATCTTCGCTAGGTGTTTATGGAATTATTATAGCAGGTTGGTCTAGTAATTAGGGGGCGGCCGTTCGGTCGCCTATGATACTAGGACCAATAGGTCAAAAATGGGTTTGTGCCGCAGGTGTTGAACGATCCACTCTACACAGGTGTGGGCTTACAGGGCTAGGGCTCATAAACCCTTTCTTTCATTCATCAATAGGGCCCTGGTCGGTTACTTTTCCGGGCCGGGATCGATAAGTGGAAGTCATAAAAAAGAGATGCTTCTCTTCGCACCTCAGATCAAGAGGAAGGGTAGCTTGTCAAGCTGGCCTATATATATCTTTTTATTAAATAATTAATATAAAATATAAATAAAAAGATTCGCTGTCTTTTAACCGGCTGTTCTTCTTTGTCAACGCCTACTAAGGACCTATAGGTTCGCCTACTTGACTTATGAAAGATAATGAGACTGGGTTATTCAAAAAGGAAAAGGCGCTACTTAGCCCTAAATTTTTAGAAGTAAGCGGCTGAGTTAGCCTAGCCTACCCTACTAATGTATTGTATAGTAGGGTATAGTAGGCGAGCGAGTTAGCGAAGACGCTTAATAGATAAGAGAGCGTCGGTGCGTAGCCTTCATTCTACTACGCTACGAAAAGGTTACGAAGTCACTTAGCTCGACGACGTTAGGAGAGGAGAGGGTAACGAAGTAGCTCGACTGAAAGGAGAGGGGGGAACGCCATACCTACATAGAAGAACCGCTGTTCGCTGACTTTCTAAGGTCTAACCTTTCGCCCCCCTACTGAAAAGGGGCAAAGCCGCTTCGCACCACTGATAGACTACTTAAGATTCAATTCAAAAGGCCCTACTTAGTTTCGCAAGCCTTTGTCATTGTCAGTCAACTAAGTGGGGCCTGAGGCCCCCTGCGAATCCGTAAATCTGAGGAGCATGCCGCAACAAAAGAATGGTCCCCTATGTATTTCATTCTTTCCGGAAGGGAAAAAAAAAGAAGTACCCCCATCATGGTGAACCTCTCCTTGTGATCGGGATGAGGTAGATGCCTCCCAGCCGGGGGGGCGGATCGAATCGGAGTTTCCTTAGGCAGCCACCGACCTACAGTTATCCTTAAACTTCCGTGCTTGGTGGAGAAGAAGCGAACAAAGGTACGCTCGCTTGCTGTCTTGTTCTCTGCCGCGAACTGGGATCGCTCGCCAGCTAGGTCAGATTGGAGCAACTTATTTTTTGAGAACATATTACCCATATTCGGGGACAAGGGGCGGAACGACCTCTCGATCTACTTACTGCAGCCCAGGAATAAAAACGTCGTCTAGGCGTTCCCTGTTGCTCCGATCTCCCCTACGCCTAGGGCGTTGTCTGGGCCAAGAGCCATAGTTAGTTGCTGTTTCCATTTGGTTGTTTTCTCTTGTTGTTGATACCGGCAAGACCCAGCCAGACGATGTCTGCTGGTTGGTAGTGAGAAGACTCTTAGTACCTGCATACCCAAAAGGGGCGCTGATTAAAAAACAATCATTTGATTTAGTTTCTTGCTCCCCCTTAGCAGCGGGAAAGGAGTCTATCTATCTGCCTAGCTTTGGTAGATTTCCTCCAACGCAATCCACAGAAATTCCACGAATCCCTTGGTGGATAAGTCCGACGACTCAGCAGCAGTGCGGAATTGAGTTTATCGTCTGGTGGATCTGATCTATAGTTAGGGGGCAATACATACCAAAAGGTTCGAAGAAGGAACGCGCATAAGAGTATATAACCAACCCACCCTTCTGTATAACCTATTCACATTAGTGAAGCGGCTGGATGCATAAGGGAAGTCAACCTACGAGCACGGAAGAGCGTAGTAGTATTGCTGCCCCTCTCTAAGTAAAGGTAAAGTCTCTCCTTCAGCTAGAATGTAAGGAAATTGAAAGAAGCGCGGAAAAGGGTCAAACGCGGTTGCTAGCATCGAAGAGAGCCGTCATCGACGATAAAGTGGGAGTTCGGACTTGGCGAACGAGCTCTTGCCGCGGGAGAGGAAAGCGGGGCCGGCTCAATGTTGAATTGAGAAATCCATTCAAGGGTCGGAACATTCTAATGCCGGAATAGGGAATACGGGAAAGCAGCTGGATCCATTGGTTAAGATCTGGCTCGGATGCTACTGGTAGCTAAGCATTTGGATCTGCTACTCGGATTGCAAGTGGTGAAAAAAACTGGTGGTTCTTCAACTGAATCAAAAATAAAAAATTGGTAGAACTACTACTGATGAGTCAACTCGGCCAAGTACTGCAACTTTTCTTAGGCGCTGAGCTATGCACGGGCGCCTATCGAGCTTCGTTTGACCTGATTATGATCCCCTCCACTAGATATATATAAATATATATAATCTCTTTGCCTTTGCATAGTATACGGGTCTGTGAATGGTGTTTATGGAGATACAAGGGGTAAACCCTTTTTTTTTTTAAAGTAATTTCTCTCTTTGGCCGGGTTTTTGAGGAATAAGATAGGATGATGGTTGTCAGTTTGATCTTCAATCTAAAGAAAGGGCAACACATAAATGTTTGCAGTGAAGAAGGGCATCCAACAGACAGAGTGATGCTTCTGTCATATATTATGACATGATAGTCTATTATTTCATTTTTTAGGAATCCATATAAATGTTTGGCTTAGTGTTCGTATCATAATCATAAGAGGGTGTTTTCTTGCAATTGAATCAAAAGGAACTGTTCTTACCTCAAAGGGAGTGCAGCCAGCCTATCCATCATAACATAATATAGGAAAGTAAGCCCTCTCCCTTGTCAACTCCGAACGAATGCTTAGTTAGCCGTGAATGAGAACTCTTCTTGCTTGTTGGCAGGTAGCTCCATGTAAGGTTAGCTCGAAAGCGAGTTCTTACTCTTTGACCTGAGGGGAAGAAAGCTGTGATTACCTGGGGCGAGGTTGACCTTCTTTCTGCGGTACGGCTATTAGTCTTATTAGAGTCAGTAGCTGGGAAGAGCTTATTTCAAGCCTTCCTCCCTTCTTCCTCAACCTAGGATAGATCAATTGACTGTGTAAGCTCTCTAAGGTAGCTATCTATCTTTAATGAGGTTCCTTGTGAGGTCATTCTAATCTTCCCATGGAAAAAACCGGACGCTTATCCTAGTGACATTCTATCATCCTGTGTCACTATATCAAGATTAGTAATACCTTTCATCCTAGTTGTTCTCTTTCCTCTAGGCTAGAGAATATCTTCTTTCTAGATGTATTTATTACTTACTGCACTGGGAGAGGAAAAAGGACTGTAAGCATCTAGTTTGTGATAGCTAGTATGCGAATGTCTCTTTCCTGCCTTGATAGTGGTTAGCCTAGCCTTTTGCCTGTTAGATCTATCCTTTCCCGATTGATAGACTCTTTTCATTAGCTTTCTCAATAAGTCTAATCCTAAACCATCTTCCCTGGATTGACTAGTTTTATCTATCCTAGCAGACGGAAGACGCAACAACAACAATTAGCAATCGGTCTACCCTTGATGAAAAGCGTTCTGGTATTGTCTCCTAATTCTTTTTCATTCTGCTGGTCTTTTTCGCGCCTTTTGGGTTGTACTATGTAAGAAAGTATCGTTCCCGCAGGGCCGGGGCTGCTTTTCAATCCAGCTGCAGTAGTAAACTAAAAGGCTTGTTCCGTCTGACCCGAATCCGCTCCATCACTAGTGTAGTGGAGGCGTGAACCGTATGTTATGTGTATTGCAATAATGAATGAATGCGCGAACACAAATAATGAGCAGACCAGCCCCCGTTTATATGTGGGCTTCTTTCATAACGTATTTTTGAATAAAGAACCGCGCTCCTAGTTAGTGTAACGTAGGTTTCTTTCTCGGTTGGTGGATGGGATGAATGCCTATATCGCTTTGTAATGTTATTGTCATGTTGATGCTATATAAATAATATAATCTAAACTAAACAAGTTGCTTAGTCCCATTCCAATTCAGGAAAGGACCCTCCCAGTGCTGTGCTAATCCAAGTATTTTTGCTCCAAACATGACAGCAAGCGATCCACTTCCTATTCAGTGAGGTATTTTCGGTTGAGTCGAGCGGTGGGCAAAGATTAATCGTCGAGGCCTTAAAATCGTATGTAATTTCAAGGGCAAACAAATATGAAGTCTTCAAACGGGTGCTCAGCTGGCCGGTCAAAGACTATCTATGTTGGTCGACTCGCTTCTCTACTTGAACCGTCTTCGTTAGCATGTCCGCTAAGTTCTCCTTGGTTCCCACCTTCAACAACCGCACTTTGCCTTCTTCAATGATTTCACGGATGTAATTAAATTGAACCGCGATATGCTTTGTCCTCTTGTGATAAACCGTGTTCTTGGCCAAACAACACTCATGCTATCACAAAAAAAATCCATGGGTTTATAGTCTATACCGATCTCACGCATTAAACTTTGAAGCCACACCGCTTCCTTGCAAGCTTCCGTCAACGCCATATACTCGGCCTCGGAGTCGACAACGCCCCTAGCACATTCATGAGGCGATTGAAGCTTTGACATCCAACTAATTGGACCATTCCAAAACCGAAATAAATAACCCGTAGTGGACCTCCTTTTGTCGAGATCACCGGCAAAATTTGCATCAAAAAAGCATGCATGAGTTCCGAACTTTTGCTATATATTGAATAACCACTTGTGCCTCTCAAATAACGAAGGACCCACTTGACGGCCTCCCAATGAGCTTTACCCGGATTCGCCATAAACCGACTTAGAACACCAACCGAATAAGCAATATCCGGTCTAGTACATACCATGGCAAAGATCGAGCTTCCCACAAGGCTCGCATAAGGAACTCGATCCATCATCTTCTTTTCCTCTTCCGGCTTTGGGATTGTTCGGAAGACAACAACAAGTGAGGTGCTAATGGTGTTTTCACCGGCTTTGCCTTGCTCATGCCAAACAACTAAAGCAACTTCTCCACAAACCTCCTTTGTGAAAGTGCTAAAGTCCCACTTTTCCTATCCCTTTGAATCTCCATTCCAAGGATTTTACTTGCCGGTCCAAATAAGGTCTTTTCAAGTGCAATCCTACAAGTATCAGCAAGGAAGATTTTTAGCCCCAACTTTAACGGGCATTTTCGGGGACTAGCCCGCTTCCCATTACTCAAGAAGGCAATTGTCCGGTCCTCTTTCATGTGGAATCGTTTTAGTTAGATCGTACCCAAGCCCGCCTCCACTTTCTTATGTGAAAGAGGTGCTTGAAGAATGAAACTTCAACCTTCTTCTTTCGATCGGAATACGGATGAGATAAAAAAGGCCATCATCCGCGGCCTTGCCACTCCTTACGGAGTTGCTTCTCTGTGCCTCCCGCATCCCGTAGGCTGCGAAAATCCGTTTGGAATTCCCGAAAGTAGGGACTCTGAGAGCCTTCCGTTTGGAGACTCTCACGAATTTCCCCCAATTTATCGGTTCCATGCCGGGTTTCCAAGGTCTCCGTGAGAGCTTCGGCCTGGAACCCGCCCGGAACGCGTGCGTGCAGCCCACGTTGAATCTGTTGCAACAGATCGGCCACTGCGAGTGTGTTCTCAAGAGCCCCGTTGCACGCCTCGAGAACTTGATGGTTAACACTAGAACGAGCGGTAGGGGGGTGGGCCGGATTGTGGCCTGTGGATGATTCGGCCCCGGCCTTTTCCGCGTTCTCGTTCCCGTTGAGGTACCCTATCCAATCCGGGGAAGAGATTTCGAGCGAACCAGGAAGCCGCTGCCCGACTCCCTGAGAAGGCTGCGAATTTATTTCTTCCCCCGGTTCAGTGGTCCCTCTAATCCAACCTGAAAGCCCCTCAAAAAAGGAAGAGGAAGGATGGTCATCCCCCCGGGGCCCAGATGCATCCATCATCATACATGATGAGGCAATTGCCCCTACGGCAATCAAGCGAAAGCCCCAATCTCTGACGATCACGACCACAAAAATAGTAAAAAAAACCAAAACCAGATGCACGATTAGCTTCAATTGAAAGGGCATCTTTACTTTTCGGAAAGAAAGCCATTGATACATAGCGATCAAAGATAACAGAACGAGAGTCATAAGCAGCAAGTCCAACGGATTGAAAACAATATTCTGAAAATATCTACGTAGACACATGGATAAGCATGTACTTATCGAACCGACAAAGAAAGGAAAAAACTGACCCATTCGGTGACTTACGCGGTCGCCCTCACTGAACCGACTTGAA